TTATCCGTCTATAGAATTAGCTTCAACGGCAGCTAGATCCAGAGGGAAGTTGTGAGCGTTACGTTCGTGCATAACTTCCATACCAAGGTTAGCACGATTAATAATATCGGCCCAAGTGTTAATTACACGACCTTGACTGTCAACTACAGATTGGTTGAAATTAAATCCATTTAAGTTGAAAGCCATAGTGCTGATGCCAAGAGCAGTGAACCAGATACCTACTACAGGCCAAGCAGCTAAAAAGAAATGTAGAGAACGGGAGTTGTTGAAACTAGCATATTGGAAGATCAATCGGCCGAAATAACCGTGAGCAGCTACAATATTGTAGGTTTCTTCTTCCTGACCAAATTTGTAACCTGCATTAGCGGACTCATTTTCGGTAGTTTCCCTGATCAAACTCGAAGTTACCAAGGAGCCATGCATAGCACTAAATAGAGAGCCGCCGAATACGCCAGCTACACCTAACATGTGAAATGGATGCATAAGAATATTGTGCTCAGCCTGGAATACGATCATGAAATTGAAAGTACCAGAGATTCCTAGAGGCATACCGTCAGAGAAGCTTCCTTGACCGATGGGGTAAATCAAGAAAACAGCAGTAGCAGCAGCAACAGGAGCTGAGTACGCAACAGCAATCCAAGGACGCATACCTAGACGGAAGCTAAGCTCCCATTCACGACCCATATAACAAGCTACACCAAGTAGGAAGTGTAAAACGATGAGCTCATAAGGACCGCCGTTGTATAGCCATTCATCAACGGAAGCTGCTTCCCAGATGGGATAGAAATGTAGACCAATAGCTGCAGAGGTAGGAATAATAGCACCGGAGATAATGTTGTTTCCATAAAGAAGAGAACCGGAAACAGGCTCACGAATACCATCAATATCTACTGGAGGAGCTGCAATAAAAGCGATAATGAATACAGAGGTAGCAGTCAATAGGGTAGGAATCATCACAACACCAAACCATCCAATGTAAAGACGGTTTTCGGTGCTAGTGATCCAGTCACAAAAACGATTCCATAGACTTGTGCTTTCGCGTCTTTCTAGAATTGCGGTCATGGTTAGAACTTGGTTAATTTAATCATTAGAAGCTCCCAAGCATATAAGGCTTGTTATTCAACAGTATAATATGATTATATAATATTTGTCAACCAATATTTTGGTTATTTATGATATAAATATCAAATTTTTATATTATCTTGAATTTGATGTATCTTACATACAACTATATGCTTACTTAGCACATATATTTCACAATATATACATCCATAGCTATTATATATTTACATTCTTTATTATATGATCCCGGGAAAAGGGAACAATAACAATATTTGATATAACGAAGTTAAATGTTTATAACTGTAACTCTAAAATAGAAGTTACAAATTCTTCACTCACTTTTAAGGATGACCACTGAATAGTGTGATGTTCACTCTCTTGCTTGTGAATAGCAAGAGAGCAGAATAAATTTGCTTGGATGCAGAATCAGTAGACAGAGCTCTCTCTGAGAATTGCATCTAATTGATCTGGGTTGCCCGGGACTCGAACCCGGAGCTTATCGGATGGAGTGGATTATCTGTTCCTTTTATAAGAGCGAGAAATCTCTCCCCAAACCGTGCTTGCAATTTTCATTGCACACGGCTTTCTCCATGTATTGATTTCTTAATCATTTGCCCGGGTGGAAAAAAATAAATAGGATCATTAATTGATCCTGTCAATTGCTCAATAAGCATTTCATTGTTCAAATCAGGTTTCTATTTTTTATTCTGTATCTTTTGCCAGGAATTAGCCAGGGGATTTATCTGGAGAATATCTCCATTCCAATTTAGTTCTCTCTGCGAACTAGTCTTTGAAAAGGATGAAGAAATGAATTCTCGTTTTTTTGAGAACGATTTTGTGAACAGTTCTGAACCTAATTCTTCTCGAACTACACGTATCGTACTTTTATGTTTACAGGCTAAAGTTTTAGCACATGAAAGTAGAAGTATATACTTTATATAGTATAAACCCTCTTGATTGAAAGATCCACTGTAGTGATGAAAAAGATTTCTCCAAATTCGATCGAATCGATCGAGGATATCATCATCTGTTAGACTTGTCCAGGCCAATTTACTTATTGGCCGTCCTGAGATAACACAGAACCTTTCTTTAGCAAAAAATCTAATTATTGAACTAATCGGAGCTATTGGCCTCAATTCATTGGTAATGAGATCGTTAATGAATAAACGATCTAGCATTTTGGCCCTAACCACGAGAGGTTTCATTTTAACACTCAGAAAATAACCTAGAAAAGAAGAACAATTCTTGGATAATTCATGAATCCATATCCTATATGGTTGGGCCCAAAGATGAAAAGAACATTGCCAAAATTTGAAAAGATGATATCTACATTTTTTCACTTGTAGTTGAGTACCCTTCAGAACTAAAAGAGATCTTTCTTCATATCTCAGATAATGAATGAAAGGATCCTTCAACAACCAGATCCTTTTTGTTGAAATTTGATGGGGAAATACAACAATATGTTTGATCTTTTGATCAAAAAGGGTTCGATCAGGAAAAAATCCTGATAACAAAGAGCGTGAATGAGAAGATCGTTTCAGAAGGGGAATTAAAATGGATTCCCATTCATATACATAAGAATTCCACAGGAACAGGGAGAACTTCGTTTTTTCTCCCGAAACAACCAGAGCTTTCTGCAAGTTTTCAGTACTAGAACTATCTCTCCATTCATGGAGAATGGATCGTAATAGATGCAAAGAAGGGACATCTCGCATCCAGCGACGAAAAGTTCGAACCAAAATTTCTGGATGAATTGAGTAAGGTATTCGTATATCTGATATATAATTTGTATGTGGTAATTTATCCTCCATAAAAGGAAATAGACAATGGATGGATCGAAAACTCTTCCATTCATTTATTCCTTCTAGAAAAGGTTTTGATCGCATTGAGAACGAAACTTCCGAGACCACTGCCAAACTTTCTAGTATCAATTCAGAATAAGAATTCTGATTGCGATTAATCATTTCATTTGGATCGCAATTACCGGATAAAACAATTGAATTGTTCTGTTGACGTATCCGACGAATCAAACGTTTTACAGTTAGGAAACTAAACTCCTTGGAAAGGAAATTTTCCAACGGTTCGGAGAAACTTGATTTGTCTAAATCATTATCATGAGCAATTGCGTAAAGATCTTCTTGAAAAAGAACTGGATATAAAAAACATTGTTGCCAAGGTCTATGTTTGTTTTTGTCTATTTGGAATTTATCCATTTTAAGAATATCTTGGGGCCCTCGAATAACCTCTTGGATTATTAAATAATACATGGTGCGATCTAGTTGGGACAGAATAGAGAATCTCTATCTAAAGAGATTCTATCCAAAGATTTTCTTTGGTCATGAAGAAGAATGAAAATCTTTTTATCTTAGCGGTCCGATCGCTCTCCTGACTCAGCAAATAAATTAACCTGGTCAGTACACTATTTCTCTTACACATTTGTCCTGGAATACTTAGGACTCATTGCGGTTGTAGAAATCCCTGATCTACTCAGGGAAAAACTTCCCCTATCGGTTACTAAAATGCTCTTAACTTCTGATTAGGAAAGGGAATTCCTCGTTTAAATGAGGAACAGAAGCTCGTTCCTTTGATTTTACTTATGATTCAAGCCATCCAGCTTTCTCCATTGATTCACTCAACTTAATCGCGAATTGATTCGATCTCATTTCACAATTATCACATTTGTTTGAACAGATGCGCATATTATACGTCCATCTACGTATATAATAAACATTTCCCACCCATTCTATTCCTTGGATCAAATCCGCTTCTGATCAAATCAGATCAAGTCTCATCAAGTCAAGATTGTTAGAACGACATGCTGCTTTTTCCATTCATTTCCCTTTCAGGATCAGTCGTAGTTTTACTAACTTTACCGATGGTATGGACGAATTTTTTTACTTCATCCGAACGTGTAAAAGACCTTAGTCGCACTTAAAAGCCGAGTACTCTACCATTGAGTTAGCAACCCATATTTGGAATCAAAAATAAAGAGACATTCGAAGTGGAATGCGAAGTTATTCCATATAAACTACCTGGTAGAAGATTTGAATAATCTTATTCAATGAGAAAGTCATTAAACGAGAATGAATAAATAGAACCTATGGAACCAAAAAAGGATCAAGAATCTAGACAATCTTTATGAATTAAATCAACTTATCTCTCCGGATCAGATTATTCATGACCGTAAAACGAATTGAATTCTTCATGATTGATAAAAAATCATCAATCGTGGACCTAACCTAAACCTAATAAAAATAGGTATTTTGTGAATTCAACTACCTATAATTCATATTATATTCTGAATAAACAGATTATATTGGCACAATATGCCATTGTCAATCCCAGAATGTTATAAACATAAATTAATTGTTGGATTGGCACTACATTAAGACAAAATATTAGACACATAAAGAGAAGATCCTAGGCCTATTTAGGAAGGAAAATAAAAAAAAAGATTTTGTTATTCCTTATCCTTATTAGAATCTGTACAAATAAGGAATATGCTTCCAAATTTTCCTTAGGAAGTTACCTTTTTTCATGGATCCAATGCTTCTATACACTCAATCCTTCATTCATCTCGGTGGAAGACTCGACTCTTCCTCATAGTTTCGATAGCCATCGTATAAGCTTACTTATCTGTATATCCATATAGTTAGCGATGGTAGCATATACATAACTATATGCATATAGTAACAGCATAAATAATGGATAATAAGAAGCCAAGGAACGATAATAAAAAGCCAATTTCATTACGAAGTTTTTGAAAAATTGTATTGGTAAACGCATAGCTCATCCCTTTTTTTTTAAAAATTCTAAAGCGCGCTTAAAATGATAAATTTTTTTCCTCATCAAAATACCATGAACAGTTTCCGTAGGTTCAGCTCCCAATTCAAGTAAATTGACAATAGCACCATAATTGAAAATATTTTCATTTTTATTCATTGGATCATAAAAACCCAATTCTCGAAGAGCTCTTCCTTCTCTTCTTGACTTTACGTCAATTGCAATAATTCGGTAGGTAGCTCATTGGGATAGGTAAACAAGATACCCCCCCTGGAAAACGTATATGAAGTTTTATCCTCATACGGCTCGAGCAATAATTATTTAGATAAGATCTAAATATCTAGAGAATAAGTCTCTAAATAGAGAAATTTGAGAAACGAAACTTACTATTAATCAATCTTAGTCCTTTTCCTTCTCGAGGAGAAGAAAGAGATAATTTATACTCTTAACTCAAGTATGCTTTATTAATATTACAAATAACAGAGAATCTTACTAAATACAATTAGTAAATATAAAAATAAGAAAAAATAAGAGCATCTACACTTTTTGAGCCGTCTTTCATCTATTTTATCTGTTTGTTTTATGAGGAATATATCTCATTCCATCACATGAATCTAGTCGTTCTAATGATCGGAAATAGAATTTTTTTGTTACCAGATCCATTATCTTTGAATCATTAGGTTCAAGCCTTACTCTGGTGGTCCCCATCCTTGCGGAATGACAGCAACGTACATTTCGCTATTTTCCACGTTGTTGAGTAATAGAAATGATTGCTCCTTGTAGAATTGGAGCAATTTTTTTCTCGAAATTTTCTTACCTAGATCGAGAATCATTTCCTTATTTCAATTCGTTGTTCTAATCTTTGAAATCGATGTAGACTTACAAAATGGTTATAGCTCATATATTTAATTGAAACTAACCCTAGATCCTATCCCCTAATTGAAAAACGAATTTCTATTTTATTACTGATCAAGCTCCGTTATGAAATATATTATTCATATAAATGTTGACCTAAGAACATTTTCATTCGGATAGAAAATGGCGGATGTCATACTCCACAAAACCAATCATGTCGTTCAAGTCGCACGTTGCTTTCTACCACATCGTTTTAGACGAATTTTTATCATAAGACAGGTACCTCATCTCGAACAAAGTGTATACGTAATTATGAATAGTCATTAAACTCTTCTACAGTCAATTTTTGTATTTACATTAATTCATTGTCTTAGCTGGGTACTCAACGCTTCTTTAGCTGCGTACATTACTTCGACAGTAATAATTTGAATTCCATTTTTTCGGGCAAATTTCTCAGTATTTCTCTCCACCTTTTCTCTGACAAAACGGGGGATTTTACTTAATTCTAATCGACTTTCAGGATTCCAAATTAGGTCTATATCCGTGGATAATGATTTATCCATTATTTCTTTAGTATCGTGACCACCAAAAAGATCTAGAAGATGATCCTCCATACCCAGAGCAAATGAGTTATAAACTAGATCAGCTATTTGATTAGTACCTTCGTAACCCAGAAAGGGCCGGTATCCCAAGGGAAAATTTTGGATATGAACTGGTGCAGAAATAACTCCACAAGGAATATCAAGACGTTTGCCAATATGACGTTCCATTTGAGTACCAAATATTGCAGATGGTTCCACGCGAGCGATCATATCTCCTACTTTAGCATGATCATCTGTGATCAGTATCTCATCACTGAAACCTTTAATTTGCTCTTTAAACCATTCCGCATCATGTTTACAATAAGTACCTGCACAACTGACACGAATTCCCATCTCTCGAGCAAGTATCTTAGTGATTGAAGCAGCATGAGTTGCATCGCCAAAAACGACTGTTTCTTTCCCCGTCAAATTCTGACAATCAATAGATCTTGAAAACCAAGCAGCTTGGGAAACAAATCGAGTTTGTACATCTATAAAAGGTTCATAATCAACCCTTTTATTCGAGAAACTCGGAGCCAAAGTATCCACAGTTTGTTGTATCTGTCGGATGCACTCCGACATATCTACAGCTCCCATGGGAGTTGTAGATATACAAGGCATTCCAAATTCTTTATTCAAATAAATTGCTGTCATTAAGCCCACTTCACGATAAGGAATTAAATTGAACCAAGCTTTTGGTAAATTTTTTAGTTCCTCTACAGAGCCCCCTTCAGGAATAATTTGATTAATTTCGATGTCTAAATCTCGAAATAAACGTCTCAACTCACGACAATCGTGTTGATTATGAAAACCCAATGTAAAAATCCCGATTATATTGACAGAAGGTACATCTGTCACGAATTGATCCAATGTTTCGTATCTATTGCATCTATCTAAATAATATCGAACTACCTGTTCCAAAGTTCTATCCGCTGCCTGAATTTCATTCACTTGATAATGATCAACATCCGCAAAAATGATGTTAGAATCAGAAATTGTGGAAGCTCTATCCACAAAGTTTTGTAAATCCTCTTGCAAGATACTTGAGGTACATGTAGGTGTCAATATGATTAGATCAGGACGTTCCTCTTTATCTTTTCGGATAATATTTTCTACAACTCTTTCTTGAGATCCACGTGCTAGTACGTGACGATCTACTATGCTAGCAGTTGCAGCAGTAAAATCTCTTTCGCGTTCTAACATAGAACGCATTACATTA